ATCATTTATCAAAGAATAATTCTGGTTATCAAATGATTGAACAACCGGGAGCAATTTACTTACGATACTTAGTTGACACTCATAAAAAGTATCTAATGACTTTTGAGTTCAATACATCCTGTTTAGCAGAAAGACGGATATTCCTTGCTAATTATCAGACAATTACTTATTCACAAACCCTGTGGGGGGCTAATAGTTTTCATTTCCCATCTCATGGAAAACCTTTTTCGCTCCGCTTAGCACTACCCCCCCCTAGGGGTATTTTAGTGATAGGTTCTATAGGAACTGGACGATCCTATTTGGTCAAGTACCTAGCGACAAACTCCTATGTTCCTTTCATTACAGTATTTCTGAACAAGTTCCTGGATAACAAGCCTAAGGGTTTTCTTATTGATTATAGTGACGATAGTGACGATATTGACGATAGTGACGATATCGACCGTGACCTTGATATGGAGCTGGAGCTTCTAACTATGATGAATACGCTAACTATGGATATGATGCCAGAAATAGACCGATTTTATATCACCTTTCAATTCGAATTAGCAAAAGCAATGTCTCCTTGCATAATATGGATTCCAAACATTCATGATCTGGATGTGAATGAGTCGAATTACTTATCCCTCGGTCTTTTAGTGAACTATCTCTCCAGGGATTGTGAAAGATGTTCCACTAGAAATATTCTTGTTATTGCTTCGACTCATATTCCCCAAAAAGTAGATCCAGCTCTAATAGCTCCGAATAAATTAAATACATGCATTAAGATACGAAGGCTTCTTATTCCACAACAACGAAAACACTTTTTCACTCTTTCATATACTAGGGGATTTCACTTGGAAAAGAAAATGTTCCATACTAATGGATTCGGGTCCACAACGATGGGTTCAAATGTACGAGATCTTGTAGCACTTACCAATGAGGCCCTATCGATTAGTATTATACAAAAAAAATCCATTATAGACACTAATATAATTCGATCTGTTCTTCATAGACAAACTTGGGATTTGCGATCTCAGGTAAGATCGGTTCAAGATCATGGGATCCTTTTCTATCAGATAGGAAGGGCTGTTTCACAAAATGTACTTTTAAGTAATTGCTCCATAGATCCTATATCTATCTATATGAAGAAGAAATCATGTAACGGGAGGGATTCTTATTTGTACAAATGGTACTTCGAACTTGGAACGAGTATGAAGAAATTAATGATACTTCTTTATCTTTTGAGTTGTTCTGCCGGATCGGTCGCTCAAGACCTTTGGTCTCTACCCGGACCTGATGAAAAAAATGGGATCATGTCTTATGGACTCGTTGAGAATAATTCTGATCTAGTTCATGGCCTATTAGAAGTAGAAGGCGCTCTGGTGGGATCCTCACGGACAGAAAAAGATTGCAGTCAGTTTGATAATGATCGAGTGACATTGCTTCTTCGGTCTGAACCAAGGAATCCCTTAAATATGATTCAAAATGGATCTTATTCTATCGTTGATCAGAGATTTCTCTATGAAAAATATGAATCGGAGTTTGAAGAAGGGGGGGGAGTCCTCGACCCGCAACAGATAGAGGAGGATTTTTTCAATCACATCGTTTGGGCTCCTAGAATATGGCGCCCTTGGGGCTTTCTATTTGATTCTATCGAAAGGCCCAATGAATTGGGATTTCCCTATTGGGCCAGATCATTTCGGGGCAAGCAGATCATTTATGATGAAGAGGATGAGCTTCAAGAGAATGATTCAGAGTTCTTGCAGGGTGGAACCATGCAGTACCAGACACGAGATAGATCTTCCAAAGAACAAGGCTTTTTTCGAATAAGCCAATTCATTTGGGACCCTGCGGATCCACTCTTTTTCCTATTCAAAGATCAGCCTTTTGTCTCTGTGTTTTCACATCGACAATTCTTTACAGAGGAAGAGATGTTAAGGGTACTTCTTATTTCCCAAACAGATCTTCCTACATCTATATATAAACACTGGTTTATCAAGAATACGCAAGAAAAGCATTTTGAATTGTTGATTCATTGCCAGAGATGGATTAGAACCAATAGTTCATTATCTAATGGATTTTTCCGTTCTAATACTCTATCTGAGAGTTATCAATATTTATCCAATCTGTTTCTATCTAACGAAACGCTATTGGATCAAATGACAAAGACATTGTTGAGAAAAAGATGGCTTTTCCCAGATGAGATGGTTGTTGCTATCTGCTCCAATAACGAATCATTGGTTTAACTGAATAACTAAAAAAAATAGATAGACCTTTCTTTCTCTTCGTCTCAGGTCGATGGATCTTATCAATTGAAAGATCCCCTATATCGATAATACACATTCCAGTTGACCGAGCCTAATTCTAATTGTTTTGTTCCGAATCAAATAGATCCACGGGGCGGTTTGTCCTATTCAGATATTCACAACCAAGAAGTATTGAATTCTCTTTCTTTTCGGATAGGCCCTGAAAGAAGAAGGAAGGTTGGAATGCCAACAGGCGTCTATTATTGAATTCGCCC